TATCAGAATCTGATGAATCCGCCCAAGCAGGCTTACTAATGGGATGTCCTGAAAAGTTACAAAATTTCGCTTTAGCCAATGATCCAATCAAAGGAATAATTGGAACTATAGTATCAAACTTTTTAATAACAATATCTATAATAAATGAATTTTCTAACATTTGACTCCTTACTGCTGAAGGAGTTGGTCGTACACTTGAAAGATAACCCATAAAATCGATAAAATGATTGGATAATTGGTTTATATGAATCCTATCCGGTTGAGACCAAAAGTAAAAATGACATTCCCATAAATTTACAAGGTAATATTTCCATTTCTTCATCAGAAGAGGGGTTCCTTTTGAAGACAAAATAAATTTTCCTTGAAATCTGAAATAATGGATGAAAGGATCCTTGAACAACCATAGGATAGTATGAAAATCATTACCAAAAACCACTAAAAAATGTTCTATTTTTCTATAAAAATGTGTTCGATTAAGAAACGCTCTAGAAGACGTTGATCGTAAATGATAAGATTGTTTGCGGAGAAAAACAAATATGGATTCCGATTCATATACATGAAAATTATATAGGAACAGGAATAATCTTGGATTCCCTTTTGAAAAAAAGAGATTCATTTTCGTTTTTTGAGTAATAAGACTATTCCAATTATGATACTTGTAGAGAAAGAATCGCAATAAGTGCAAAAAGGGAGCATCTTGTATCCAAGAGCGAAGGGTTTGAACCAATAGTTCCAGATGGATAGGGTAGGGTATTAGTATATCTAATACATGATTTAAATGTAATAATTTATCCTCTAAAAAAGGAAATATGGAATGAATTGATCGTAAAGTCATGGATTTGTCTATTTCTTGACTTTCTGGGGAAGATACTAATCGCAGTGATAATGGAAGTTCCAGAATGACTGCAACCCCCTCTGATATCATTCGAGAATCAAAATTTTTATGCCCGAAAAAAAAAATTGGATTAGAATCATTCGTCAAAACAATCAAATGCTTCTGTTGATACATTCGAGTAATTAAACGTTTAACAATTAGTAAACTATATTTATTGTCATAACCTAAATTTTCCATAGGCTCATAAAGAATCGATTTATTTAACCCATGATCATGAGCAAGTGCATAAATGTATTCCTGAAAGAGAAGTGGGTATAGGAAGTCGCGTTCTCGCGATCTATCTGTCTTTAAATATTCTTGGAATTCTTCCATTTTAAATTCGATTTGAACCAAAACCGGGGATTTCTTGGGTCATCAAATGATAAATACATAGGTACGATACAGTCAAAACAAGATATCAATATAGTAAGAAAAGATACCTTGTAAATGTAAATGATTAATCCATGGATTCTCTCTTTTCCCATCCGATTGGTTCTTGTTCGTTATAAGATACCAAAGATAGTTAGAAATCCTTTATTTTTGCAACCCGATCGCTCTTTTGACTTTAGAATTATGTTTCTCAATATACTGTTTCTTTTACACATTTGTCTCCGCACAGGGATATAATTAATAGAATAGTTAGGATTCAAAAAAAGTGAAGAATCCACTTATTATTATTAAATTAAAGTGATTTCATAACCTTTGCCCTCCCCAGGGACTAATATATTTCTAACGTATAATTAGATCGGGTAATTGGTAATTATTCGAATTAAGAACCGAAGCTCGTTGCTCTTTTTGTTTACCTATAATTGGAGCTTTGTGGCTCTATCCATTTATTCACTCGATCCAACCATAATTGTTTTTTTGTAATGATCCCGTAAGGGTTAAGTACTCTATCTTAAAGTTATTCATTTATGATATGAGTTATTCATTTATACGACATGCTGTTTTTTCCATTCGTTCTCTCTCAGGATCAGTCGGGGTCTTACAAACTCTACCAACGGTATGGACGAATCCGTTGCTTCATCCAATGTGTAAAAGATTTTAGCCGCACTTAAAAGCCGAGTACTCTACCGTTGAGTTAGCAACCCCAAAATAGAATTATGGTGTGTAGATACGATCGGAATAAAAAAAGAGAGATTGGATTACCCTATAAAAACACATTTTTTTATAGTAAATTATGAACAATAACAGATATAATTAAAATCTTAAAAATTACCGGATATATAATAAGGAATCCCTTATAATTATATAAATATAATTTAATTAATTAATATTATTTATTTTTAGTATTATTTTTTTTTAGAATACAATACTATATTCTATTCTTTTTTAGCATTTTTGCTTATTCAGAAGAGACTTTCTCGCGTTGTATCAATTGAATCTAAGGAAACTCTCGTTTACATGAAGTAAAGTAAAAAATAAAACTGATAGGGCGTGGATAAATAGATCTATTTATCCACGATCAATTATATTTGTTCAATACACTATTGTCAATATGAACGTTGAGAAATGAAAAATGATAATAAAATATATCTTATAACTTACTAAATTATAACTTACTAAAATAATAAGAACTTGTGTTGGATTGGCACTTCATAGATAACATAACCTACCTAGAGAATAAAAAGTGTGGATGTAGAAAAGAAAAAAAGAACTAAGAAGAAAATCTCGGGTTTATTCAATATCCATAAAGATACCATAAGAAAGCTCGGCCCTTTTTTGAGGGGAGTCCCGACAAAAAACACCTGATTGGGGGATAATCCCATACAAAATTTTATGGATACAACAAAAAATGGGGAAACAGGAGGAGAATAGTGAAGAAAAAATTACACAAAACTAGATATGTATTTATTTGTATTAATTTAATTTGATTTCGCGTAATTAATGTGAAGTTCCTTAAATATCTCCGCCTTCTTTAAAATGTCATGAACAGTTTCCGTAGGTTGAGCGCCTTTTTCAAGGAAATATAAAATGGCGGGAACATTTGAAGAAACTTGATTTTTTATTGGATCATAAAAACCCACTTTACGAAGATCTCTTCCTTCTCTTCGGGATCGAACATCAATGGCAACGATTCGATAAATGGCTCATTGGGATAGATATAGATGAACAATTCCCCCCTTAGAAACGTATAGGAGGCTTTCTCCTCGTACGGCTCGAGAAAGAATGATTCTAATGTCATAGAATATAGAGTGGCAAATAGATCCATAAAATAATAAATTCAATTAAACTGAAACTATGATTGATTGTTTTCGTTTTTTTTTTTGTCGAAAACACGAAAAAACCATTCGTACTTATAACTCAAGTTGGATAATTCTCAAAGAGTTCAAAGGAAAATCCCGAGTCCTTGACATTTCATTTATTGAGCTATCTCTAACCTACTTTTTTGTCTCGTTTAGAATCTATTTTTTTGATTCCTTATTTTGTTCAAAGTGTTTAGACAATTAAAATTGGTGTTTTCTTGTTCCAGGATCGTTTATCTTCGTTTTGAATCATTGGGTTTAGACATTACTTCGGTGATCCTTAATCGTTTCAAAATGGCAGCAACATACCTTTTGTTATTTATTGACTATCGAAGAATCATATGAACGCTGGATTCCCGTGTGATACACTTTATGATCGACATAGTTTTTCCTTTTTCAACAAAAATTTCAAATCCAAAAGGATTCAATTTAATCTTTTGAATTTCTATATCGAAGATATGCTTACAAAGTTATTTGAACTTATTGATTGACATTAACCCTAGATCCTTACCTCTGAGAAATGAATTAATCTTTTCCGCACGAGCTCCATGGTGTATTATTTACTTTAACTAACAACCCCATTTAGTTGGGTTGTGGGTTGTTTAAAGTAAATAATTAGAACCGAACAAACTATGTCGAGCCAAGAGCACCTCATAATTTATATATATAAATGGTGGATGTAAGAATCCACAACCGATCATTCTTTCAAGTCGCACGTTGCTTTCTACCACATCGTTTTAAACGAAGTTTTACCATAACATTCCTCAAATTTGTTTGGAACCGGTATGGGATTGATTCAATATGGAATCATGAATAATCATTTAATTTCCTTAATCGATACATAATTAATCGATACATAATTATAATATAATCATAACATAATAATCCATACTTTTTTCTATTAGAATTAGTTTCTATTAGAATTAGATATAAAAAAAATATATCCTTCATATGATTTCATTATGGATATCTACATATCCATATAGATGGTACTAGAACTTTCTGTAATATAGATTGTATATATATTCATATTGTTGCTAATTCTAGTTGCTGTGGTACAGTACATAGGTACATAAACTATTGGAAAACGAGGATCCTAGGCATGAAAATATCCCTTCGACCCTATGATACATGAAGAATAGAAATACGGATAAAATTCCCTTACTTTATACTTTAGCGATTTACTTCGCCAAACAATGGGTAGGGAAAAATTCGCCGAACCCTTGTTTGTTGTTTTAGTTTAGTTAGGTTCAAGTTTGACGGGAATAATATTCTACGACTAGCAACTCATTTATTTCCAAACCGACCCACTTACTATCTATTATTTGATTGACTGATCCTTTATATTGGGATGAGTGAAGAGTTAAATGTGTTGGCAATTCTTCACGGGGAGATGCATCAAGATAATTTTGAATCAGAGCTCTGGATTTTTGTTCATCCCTTGTAGTAATAATATCTCGGGGTTTGCATCGATAACTTGGTATATCTACTATATGACCATTAACTAAAATATGTCTATGGTTAACTAATTGCCGGGCTCCAGGAATGGTCGAAGCCATACCTAATCGAAAAAGGATGTTATCCAAACGCATTTCAAGTAATTGTAGTAAAACTTGACCTGTTGACCCTTTGGCTTTTCCAGCGATATGAACGTATTTAAGTAATTGTCTTTCCGTTAGACCATAATGAAAACGCAATTTTTGTTTTTCTTCTAAACGAATACGATATTGAGATTTTTTACCAGAGCGTGATTGGTTTCTAGGATCATTTCCAGGTGTGGTTCTTTTACTAGTACATCTGAGAATTTTTAATTGGCTAGTTAGTCCCGGTAAAACACCCAGACGGCGTATTTTTTTGAAACGAGGCCCTCGATAACGAGA